GAAACGGAATTTAACCCCCTTGTCTCTTTTCTGAAGGACAAATCACTACCCGAACGAATGCTATCTGTCGTATTATTTGTATTTAATAGAATATCGATTTCTATAACTATAATAGATTTATATAGAGAATAGCGATTAGAATGAATGATTCATGAATGACGAATCAAAAAATTCTCTGAAATCATGAAAAACAGAAAGATCCCTCGGATCTAATCATATCATTCCATTATATTGACAATTTCAAAAAACTGTTCATACTATGATCATAGTATGAGGGCGATCGGGCAAGTATGCCCCCATCGTCTAGTGGTTCAGGACATCTCTCTTTCAAGGAGGCAGCGGGGATTCGACTTCCCCTGGGGGTAGAGTACTACGAAAGGAAGTTGATCATGGATTACCAATAAGCCTAAAATGGATTCTTCCTGGGTCGATGCCCGAGCGGTTAATGGGGACGGACTGTAAATTCGTTGGCAATATGTCTACGCTGGTTCAAATCCAGCTCGGCCCAATAATTCGCCAATCTACCATGAGATGGTATAACCCCCTTGTCCTTCAGAAATACCTGATACGGAGGAATAAAAAAGAATCAAATTTTCTGCTATATCCCTTATTTCCCTGGGATTGTAGTTCAATTGGTCAGAGCACCGCCCTGTCAAGGCGGAAGCTGCGGGTTCGAGCCCCGTCAGTCCCGACGGATCCAATAAATACATCAATCCATCTCTCTCTTTTCTTTTTCCATTTCACTTCTATTGTTTTTTTGAGTTTATGACTAATCGAAGTGGGGAGGTGGTCTGATGATACTTCATCAGATGATTGTACAAGGAAGACGTAGGGTAAGTTATAGAAAAGAAAGAACAGAAAAGAAATAGAAAAGAAAGAATGATAAATAAAAGAATTCTTGATTGGATCAGGAATCCAATTTTAGATTCGGTATGGATAAAAGATCTGTCTATGTTATACTATTCAATTCTCGACGATGAATTGATTTGATAGCTCAGATATTGTTATTCATGATATTGAATAGGATTCAATATCATCGCATCGAGAGGTAATTCATCCATTGAATTGACAGGCGAAAGATTTATCATCTCTATGGGATTAAATCCCGAGTTATTGCGAAGTAAAAAAAACGATGAGATTATGGAAGTAAATATTCTCGCATTTATTGCTACTGCACTGTTTATTCTAGTTCCTACTGCTTTTCTACTTATCATTTACGTAAAAACTGTCAGTCAAAATAATTAATTAATTTGAATGAAACTTGACTTCTGAGTTCTTATCAATGATTGAAGAAAAAAAAATGAAAAGGATTCCAATTTAGTGTCTTAAATGAAATGAGTGGACTAGAATTGGCAGTATTCTATGAGATCCAATAGTATGGTAGAAAGAAATATTCGTATATTTCTTTCTACCATACTATGTAAGTGTATAAAGTTGTACTCTATAATAAACATAAACTAAAGATATATTAGATATAAAGGCTTAATATAGATCAATCTACAATATTATCTTCATATATGTCCATAGCACCCAATTCTATTTCTTTGCTACATTTACTTATTCCGATCAATCTGAAATAATCGAAAGGGAACTCTTACTCTTATGGTTATGGTTATGGTTATGGTTCTAATTCCTAGATTTCTTATTATTTCCAATATGAATCCCAATATCCATCGCAAGAATCAAATCAATGAAGGAAAATGGTATGGGCATATATTAATAAAATAACGTAATCTTAGCATTCCGAAAAAGGAATTGATCGAGCCATTGACAAGAGTTCTATGGGAACTTCTTCGGATTTCAAAAAGGAGTAGTAAACCTCACAGATTTTTAACGCTTGAACCATGATATGAAATGAGTCGATAAAGCATAAATCAAATTTCGAAAATAATAAAACAAGCGATAAATACAATACGCAATACGTGACTCGCCCAAGACAAGATCTTATTATGCATAGTATTTTGTTAGACAAACACTCTATCTATATCTATTTTGTTTATCATAGAAAGTGCGTATACACTTAACAGAACGACTTCCTCCTTGAAAAATAATTGAAAAAGGGGAAATAAATAAAAAATAAAAGGGGTCCGTTCTTCTTCATTGTCCATATATAATTCGGATAAGAGCCCATTTGTTGAAATAGAATAGAAAATTTAGGAAGAATTAGGTTGAAATAAATTTCGTATCATTTGTATCCCTTTTCCTTTCGAAATACAAAGATGGGAATCATTGAAATATTTGTTTGATTGGAAGAGTATTATTCATATAATACCTTATTCCACTAGAATTAGAATCCACTGGAATTTCGAAATGAAGATATTTTAATTTGAATTAAAAAGTCAAAAGGGGTTTGCAGAACGATCTATAAAACAATTAATAGAGTTTGATTCCTCAACTCAATTAGTAGTATTTCTAGAGCCCACTTCTTCCCCATACTACGAGTGAAAGGGAAAATGTAAAGACTACCATTAACGCAGCCCAAGCGAGACTTACTATATCC